TACTGGATGGTTTCCATCCAGGATATTTTGTGCCATTCTTTCATTTTTGTTCCTTTTTTTATTCAGTGCCTCAGTGGTTCTACGTGTGTTCGCCGGAGCTACTACTCACGCTACTGATACTATGGCTTCAGAGATTTATTTATCGTGACATAATCACCAGATCTAAGTCTGCCGCCTTTGATGCGCGAACCATTGTGGTTCTATCCCTCACATTACATGAAGGCATTCGCTTTTTAGATCGTCTCTTACCCGCGCGGCGATACATCCCTTTTCAGTGATGCCTCCAGTACTCTGGAACCGTTCGGGCTTACCAAGTTCCGAATCTCTCACTAGTTTGATGTATGACGAATTGAACTTTACCCCGTCTGACGTGTGGGTCCTTGCCTGCTCTGGCATAAGAAGTGCAGGCCGTCAGTTATCCGACTCGATGCGTAAGCACCTGAGCTGTGGCTCGTCGGTCACCTTTTGTGAGGCCTCGTTGTTCATTCAATTACTTTATTCGTGTTACATCTTACCCTAGCACTAGCCCTCCACAGGGGCTTCATCACGTTGTCCTCAAGGCTTCATACCATCAGATTAGTCCGATCGCATGCTTGAGTAGGGTAGAGCAAAGGACCTTGCTCTGTGGATTCTCACCGACATTGAGTGATTCAGCAGTGGGCTATTAACCCATTTCTTGTCGCACTTATGCAAAAGGTACGCCGTTAACCTTTGAAAACAGATGCATCATCCATTGATGATGCATCTTTCAGCCTTCGACTGATTGCTTGCATCGGGTTTCAGGTTTTCTATTTCACTCCCTTTCTTAGGGTTCTTTTCACCTTTCCCTCACGGTACTTGTACACTATCGGTCACTGAGAAATACTTAGGCTTAGAGGGTGGTCCCCCACGATGAGAATTCAAACACGGTATTCGCGTTTTACTTCTTGAAAACCATTGGACAAATATACAGGGCTATCACCTTCTCTGGCAAGACTTTCCAATCTTTTCTAATTTGCTTGGATGGTTTTCTCTTAGAGCCTAATCCGCGTTCGCTCGCCACTACTAACGGAGTCTCGGTTGATGTGCTTTCCTTTAGCTACTTAGATGTTTCAGTTCGCTAAGTCAACTTCGTTGCGGTTTCCCGATAGGAAATCCATGGATCAAAGAGAGCTTCTCCCCATGGCGTTTCGCCTTTCATTGCGTCCTTTCTTTCTCAATGCCAAGGCATCCACCCAATGCATTATTTTGGATATAGCAGGGCGCAGCCCTACTTCTAACTTGCTTTTTGTTTATATCCCGACTCTTAGAGCCTAAGGCCCGTCAGGGCGTGGTTGCCTCTACAAATGTATGTCGGTCGCCTTATCAGAAATACCCAAAATGACCACACAAACTTATAGAAGATACTTCTTTTCTTTGGATCTTCTAAAAAAACAAATACGAATAGTACGAGATTGTTTTGTCCATCCGTTTTCGCCCACTCTGGCGAGCCTTTGGCGGGAGTAGGATTTGAACCTACAACATTCAGATTATGAGCCTGACGAGTTACCAATTACTCTATCCCGCGTATTATGGAACCTGCCCAGCCTGGCCCTTCCACGTCAACTCTGGCGATAGACGCTTCGCGTCTGCTCTGGCGAGCCTCTATGAATGTGCCTGGAGTCAAATCAAACCGCAAAGCTTCGAATGGACTTGATAAGGCGACCGACATTGTAAGAGCAACCAGGCACGAAGTGCGCCAGAGTCAATACACTACTATTTATCAAAGGCACATTCCGGGCTTGAACCATGTCTCCCAAAATGCAAAAATCAGTACATATGGCGTAAGACGATTTCACGGATCGAGGTCGGAATGGGATCGGGTGTTTTCACGTCCTACAATAGTACCCGGAAAAGTACTCGGAATTGTGCCTCCTTCGCTTTTTTTTCATCATTTGTTGTGTTGCACTTCGTGCCTCTTCATTCAATTGCACGCGTGCGTGCATGCGTTCGTGACGACGCCGGATGTGCCGTGCCTGGATCGGGTCTTTTTCTGGTTCATGATCTTCATGTTATTTTGTGCCTTTGTATGATTGATACTAGTCTGATGAGACGATCGACATTCACAGAGGCTCGAAGGAAGGAAGGAAGAGCTGGTTGGGTATATTGGAAAGGAGTCAATCCAGCCGCAGGTTCCCCTACGGCTACCTTGTTACGACTTCACCTCAGTCACTGATTCTACCGTGATAGTCTCTATGATCAACGATGCGAAAAACATGCTGCGCACTTGACGTGCGTAACGTATCAAAGTCATTGGTTTATCATAGAGACGATTTCGGGCAAAAGAAATTCCCATGGTGTGACGGGCGGTGTGTACAAGGCCTGAGTACATATTCACCGCGGCATGCTGATCCGCGATTACTAGCGATTCCAACTTCATGTTCTCGAGTTGCAGAGAACAATCCGAACTGAGGCAATGTTTCAGGATTCGCTCCGCCTTAAAGCCTTGCTTCCTATTGTCATTGCCATTGTAGCACGTGTGTAGCCCAGCCCATAAGGGCCATGCGGACTTGACGTCCTAATTGTTATCATAAGAGCTCTTTATCTCTTATTTCTTCCAGTTACCTGGAAGCTCAGACTATGTCATCTGCTTTCTTTTCATAAAAAAGTTACGATCGATGGCCGCGAAGGAAAGCGTTACTGGCCCGACGCGGGAACCCCGAAGCAACAAAAGGTACGCCGCTACGCGGAAACTCGTCGCTCCCTACGGTCGCTCCTTTCTGTCGCGCCTTCGGTCGTTTCCTTCGGCCTTCGACACCTATAAGAACCGCTTAGCTCCCACTTCATAACGCTAACAGAAAATTCCAATATACTTTATTTGCTGATTGTAGGTAGGCAAGTTAATTTATACTTCATTTCAGGTATGATCCAAGGATGGATTTATCAGGTAACAAAATGAAGAAGCACTGCGAGCTCGAATATAGAGTTTCACATTTTTTTTGGATCGAATATGAAAGGTGGTTTCCAAGCCAAAAAGAGAGAGCAGCATGTTTTGCAAAATATTCCGGTCTTGCGATGAGTAACTAGATACATCGATAACCTTGCCAGAACCATAAATACTATTGCGCCCTCCATCATCCATATACCAAACAGCCAATGCTTCTGCATCAAATTTTAAGGGTAAATCGAGTGGAATTTCTTTTATACCGGGTAAAGCCATTCACGTTCTTTTTTCAAAATAGGTTTAGATCGTATACAGATGGTTTCATAAAGTCTTCCGGTCTTAAAATGTTTTTGTGTTCGTATTTTTGGTGTCGAACCTTCAGCCCCCTTTAAGCTTTTCAAATTTGCATAAAAAGTATTCTTTTTGCTTAGTAGAGTGCTCTAAAAACAATCTCCCCGAAGGATCTATCTAAATAACCCCTAATAATGTTCCTATAATCCAAGAAGACATCATGCTCAATCGTTTTTAATTTTTTTTATTGAAAGCAGCTGGGCGCTCGTGGAGAGATTATCGGTGAAGCCTCCTCACTCTCTAGTCGTTGAACGTTCATACCTACTTGAATAGAAAGTACTACTTTGCTATACGCATCTTCGGTATGCTTCGCTGCAAGGTGACCCTATGGGCTATTCTTGCAATTCACCCAGTTTTTCTTATTATGTGTCACCACATAAGGGGACAATGTCAAGTTCATCCCCACCTTCCTCCAGTATATCACTGGCAGTTTTTTGTGAGTGCAGCACATCCTTGCGATGTCTTAGCAACACAAAACGAGGGTTGCGCTCGTTATAGGACTTAACCCAACATCTCCATGTATCCTTTCTTTTACAAGAAGGTCAGACTATACCTTCATCTTAAAGTATTCTTTAAGAGCCGACGTGTTATAGCACTATTGTGCCATCTTGTGAACGCTAACAGCGTTTAACCCACCTTAAGCCAATTTACTACTTGCTAGATTACACCAGCGCAGTAGCCCCTGGCACGTAGACCAAATCACAAAGTCGTTACGGGGTTACATATCTATAACTCAAAATATCACGCCCACCAAATAGCAAGCGGTAAGACAGAATTAACACACTAACTTGTATTGCATAGATGGAATAACAAAAGGTCGAATAATATTACAAAATAGTTGCACAGTTTCTCTTTTTTTTCAAATAAAGTTTTTTAGCTCGCGCTCCGTGAGAATGGATTGATGTAATTAGACCGAATTTTTTCATTAACACATTTGAAACTATTTGGACGTGCTCTAAACTGTAAGACGAAACATCCAAAACCATGCCTAATGGTGTATTTGCTCCTCGGCCGCCATCATCCATGTACCAAATAGCAAGACTTTGCGGATCGCAAAGCGAGTAAAAATTAACCGACTTTTATGCCATTAAAATAAAGATCTTTCTGATTTAAACATACTTTTTGTATTGTATTAAATTAAAGCGCAACGATCTATGTTCTTTCAAGGTACGAAGATGAATACGTAAAACCATGTTAACTTTAGATAGTCAATACATTTAACTGCTTGAGTTCAGAATACTTCCATTCCACTCCCGTTCGTTGTCCTATTGAATGTTCTATCGTTAAAGCACCATATTTATTCACGTAAGCGTCGCCAAGTATGCAACCGACAAGAGTTGTGCATGGTGTGTTGATTTTCTTTTTGATTAAATAGATATGAACTTCCCACGGTATTACCCAATAAGTTTGGGTTTCACCGTTATGAGTCGGATTTATCATACTGATTGCTCAGTAAGGTCGCGAGATATACACGACACGAGCTGACGACAGCCATGCAGCACCTGTATGAAGTCAAAGTACATCCCACTCTTACGAGCCTGGAGTTTCATATGTCAAGGGCTGGTAAGGTTTTGCGCGTTGTATCGAATTAAACCACATGCTCCCATATTTTCCAAAACTTTCGTTTTGGCTTAGACTATGCTTTCAATTTACCTTCAAACTTAGACAACTAATAGAAACCTAACATTTTTAAAGCATATCTTTATCGGCTATTCACTGCTCACTGTTTACTCCGTTCAAGCTTATTAGTTCTGTTCTTTTTGGCATGAATTTTCATTAAAACAATGACGTGCGAAGGAATCTGGGTGCGAGGCCCCCCCCTATGTCATCGCTTCAGAGCGAATACCAAGCTGCCATCTCAGAAAGAACTTTTTGTAAGCTCTTTTTTCGTCGCGCTGGGTCTGGCGATGTTTCATAGATCTTAGTAGCTGGGTAGCTTCTTCCAATGTTAAGCCACCAGTCGACCGGGAGACGACTTTTATCCCAAACACTCAACACATATCCTAGTCTATTTGTTTTTCACTTCCTAATACTGGCGTTTACAATGCTCATAGATTTTTTGGAGTCTTTCACGCTTGCTTGAGTGATAATACCAAGCTTTTTTTTTGCATCTCGAGCTATATAGGGGTTTACCGAAATATTGAGCTACCACTTTAAGCAAAAGTTGCCCACCGTCCTCTACAATTACTTTAAAAGAAGCTGTGAATCTGGGGAAGCTAGATTGATTGCGATTCAATATGCCTAAAGTTATACATCCGTCTCCTTCGATAATGCCTGAAATAAATATATTCAGGATTTCGTATGTAGGTAGTGCAATTAACAAGCTTGACTTTTTGCTTGTGATTTTCGTACTGATTATGTGCTCCTATTATTTCAGACTGTGCTGCGTTCACAGAAGCGTTAGCATGAAAATTATGCCCTTTTTCCCACTCACTTCTCGATAATCGATTATGAGTAGCATCTATAATATTAACTACACTTGAAGGATTGTGAAGGCTATATTATATATATATTTGTATATATATATTTTAAATCAATGATTTTCGCCCGCGTATTATGCTCTTTAGCTTCTATAATACGGTAAATAGCTTCCATCAACAAAAAATCTAAACACTTCAAACCATGTATAGGTAGTATTAGCATGCCGTCGCTGGTGGAACAGGACTGGGATCCTGAGCTTTTGTTTGCACCAAAATACGTCATTAATTTTTTGACATTTTTGACACCCGCGACTTTGACGTTAGAACCCCGTCTTTTCTGTGTATGATCTTCAAATGTATAAATAAGGAATTTTGTAAAAATCCAGGGTTAACATTATGCATTTTAGCAAGAAATGAGATCGTTGAGTGAATACCGCTACTGGACAGACAAAATATCCTAATGCCATTGTTGAATCTTTTTTGAATATAATTCCAAAACAGCCATCTGTCTCAAATAAGCCAATAAGATAGTCAATGCTTAAAACTTTTGTTTTCATTGCGATTCAGTTTAATACCCTTAGCGGTAAGTTGTCATATTTGATTGAACCAAGTAAATGCCGGCGTATTAGCACATTGCTTATGCAATCGTACTCTCCTCTTTCGAGTCAGTCGTTACAGGGTTCTAAAGATAGGCATAGTAGCTATTTTGCCGACAAAGTCACGTTGTTCGCGTTCCTTTCGTTTGGTTCTTAAATCTTTAGAACTTCCCACGGCGTTACCATTGCTTAAGGTTTCGCCGTTCTCACATACACTATTTGTTTGTTCAGTATGCGAGCCTATGCACTAAAATTGTATATGTTAATACACAGGTCGAGCCGGTTTTTTTTAAGGAGGTCACCCTCCAGTGCGGCAGAGCATTCTTGAAAGAAAGTACCGCTTGTGCAGGCCCCCGTCAATTCCTTTGAGTTTCAGCCTTGCGACCGTACTCCCCAGGCGGAGTGTTTAACGCGTTAGCTAGGTCCCTCATCGAATCGCCCCCAAAAACCACCGGGCGTAGACCAAGGACCAACACTCATCGTTTACGGCATGGACTACCAGGGTATCTAATCCTGTTTGCTCCCCATGCTTTCGCACCTCAGCGTCAGTAGAGACCCAGAAAGCTGCCTTCGCTTTTGGTGTTCCTTCTAATATCTATGAATTTTATCTCTACACTAGAAATTCCACTTTCCTCTATCTTACTCCAGTGAACCGGTTTTGAAGGCATTCCACCAGTTGAGCTGGCGACTTTCACCGCTTCGCGCCTAATTCACCGCCTACGTGCCCTTTACGCCTAGTCATTCCGAATAACACTTGCCCCCCCTGTCTTACCGCGGCTGCTGGCACAGAGTTAGCCGGGGCTTCTTCTTCGGTTTTTGTCATAATCTCACTACCGATGAAAGAGCTTTACAAGATAAATCCCCTTCTTCACTCACGCGATATTGCTGGATCAGGCTTTCGCCCATTGTCCAAGATTCCCCACTGCTGCCTCCCGTAGGAGTCTGGGCCGTGTCTCAGTCCCAGTGTGGCTGATCATCCGAAAAGACCAGCTAAGCATCATCGGCTTGGTCAGCCTTTACCTAACCAACTACCTAATACTACGCGGGCTCATCAAACAGCGCTAAAAGCTTTGACTGTTGATTTGGGATTTTTCCCAAACTGTTTGGTAGATTCCCACGCGTTACGCACCCGTTCGCCACTTTGTTTTCAACTGAGAAAACAACGTTCGACTTGCATGTGTTAAGCATATCGCTAGCGTTCATTCTGAGCCAGGATCAAACTCTGTTTTTT